GCTAATATATCTCGTGGTAACAAAAATATATTGTTCTGAGGTATATTAAGATTAAGTCTCCAGTTAATATTTCGGCGACCAATCCTTCCTAATTCACACCTTTGGTGAAAGAATTTTTTTTGTAATTCCTTACATAAGGATTCAGAAAAAATTGGATCCCCACCTACGCAAGAAAATTGTTGATAAAACTCCAAAATAGCATTTTCTTTTGACCCAATTTTTTTTTTCTCCTTATCGGTCAAGAAAGCTAAGAAAATTTCAGGGTAGCAAACATTCTCTAAAATTTCTCTTAGATTCGAACCCATAGCTGATGATAGAACTAGAATAGATATTTTCTGTTTCCTACTCACACGAGCCCATATTCTTGCTTTTTTATCAATCTCTAATTCTAACCTGCCTCCCCAATCTGATATTATGGTGCCGGTATAGACCGAAATCCCATTATGATCCAATTCTGACTGGTAATAGATACCAGGACTTTGCAATATTTGATTGATAACAATTCTGTATATTCCGTTTACTATAGAAGTTCCAAGGGAATTCATTAAAGGAATGTTTCCGATAAAAATTCTTTGTTCTTGCATATTCCTACTGGTTTTCCAAATTAATCCCGCGGATACATATAATTCAGAAGAATATGTAAGTGATTCATAGACAGCATCTCGTTCTTTTATCAGAGGTTCTACCAATTGATATGTTTCCACAAATAATTGAAATTCAATTTCGTGATCTATATCTTCAACTTTTGGAAATTTAGAAAGTTCTTCTATTAACCCCTGATCAATAAATCGATAAAACCCTTCAAATTGTATCTGATTTAATCCGGGTATTGTAGATGTTCCCTCTTTTCCATCCCCGAGCATCTTTTTTGAATTTCCCATTTATCCGTTTATTGAAAAAATACCATCCCATCTCTCATTCTTCACCGAATCATATCCATAGAATTCGATCTAGCAATAATGGAATTTCTATTCTGTTTACTGAATCACATGAAATTTTATCCAACTCCAAGAGATATGGAATGTATGAAATACGTATGAGCGGAGACTAGATTCAATTGGAATTTTTTTATAAGAAATAGATCCAAATGGAACAGAATTGAGAAATACCACTGGAACTTATGGAGTTTTGTAAAGACTAGAAAAAAAGTAATTTCATTTTCACCTATGATATTACATATTCGATTGCATACCATTAAAAATTTTATTCCTGCTTGGATCTGTTCGAACAGATAAATATATAATAAATAGAAAACTTTTTTTTACCACTTTACTTTTTCATGTATTTGTGTTTCATTGTTCAAAAAAATATTTGCAGAAAAAAGTTTTACCTATTTTGAATAGAGTATCATTGAATTGAAGTAGGTAAGAAAACTTGTGTTTTTTTAGTTATGAATTTTTTTTATTAAAAAATGCACAGATAAGATATATACGTCTCTTTTTTTTATTTTATTGGGGTACAGTTCTATTTGGGACAGCACATGCTGTGCTCTATCAAAAATTAAACTTTCTCTTCAATGTATTCAATGAAAAATTGAAATACAAAAATTTATTGAGAATTACTCCTCAAAAGCATCCCTAGAGAGATAAAATACCCCATTATAGAGCTATAGCTCTATAACACAACGTAACGTATGTTCTTATTATGGGGTTTACATATACTCAGAATTACTGTTATAATTGAAATTGAAGAAGATTTATTTTTCTTTTTAATTGAAAAAACTCAATATAGATTGGTTATAAAAACATTTCTAATGATTTGCTTTTATTATTAGAAATAAAAAAACGGCGATTTTAATTCAAAAATGGTCATGAATTTACAGTCACTAGTTAATGGTTCGGATTTATACTGGATTCTTCTATATTTTGTGACTGAAAAACTATATTTTTTTTTCGGAGTTGAAAAAAAGATAAAATTTGAATCTAGTTTCTATCGTTTTGGCGGCATGGCCGAGTGGTAAGGCGGGGGACTGCAAATCCTTTTTCCCCAGTTCAAATCCGGGTGCCGCCTCAACAACAGACTTGAAATCCCCTATTATAAAACAAACGTAGGAAAAGACTCTTGATACTTTCTTTATCGTGATTCTAAGCCCCTGGCTCTAGAGATTCCATTCTCTAACCTAAAGTTTTGCCTATCAGATTCAAGGAAAACTTAAAGTAGTGGGGGGAAATCCGCAAATCTTTACTTTCCACTACTAAAAAAAGTTCCACTTACTGAGTCTTCAATTAGATTGGGCAGCCAGAAGGGTAATAGTTTTGAAAAGGACTTAAGATACTTTGGATACAGACTAATGAGAGTCTCGGGATGCTCCGACATTCAATCAATATTAGATTAGATGAATAATTGCCTTTCATTTTACTTCCAAAAATAAAAAACGCTAAAAGAAAAAAAAATCTTATTATTTCTACATGTGAATCAGATTCCTTGGATACTTCGAAAAGTGTCTGTTTACTTGTGTTTACATCTTGTCGATTCTACTAGAAATTCTATAATAAGAATAACTCATTATTAATAATAAGATAAGTGAGTTTTTTGGAATAGTTCATCAATGGTGACCAAATACCTCTCCCTTTTTTTGACTCTGTACCAGTGATTTCACTATTATTAGTGAACAATAATGGAATAGTTTCTTCATATTCATAGAAATAGGGGACAGAATTCACATGGATATAGTAAGTCTCGCATGGGCTGCTTTAATGGTAGTTTTTACATTTTCCCTCTCTCTCGTAGTGTGGGGAAGAAGTGGGCTTTAGAAGTACTCCTAATTGCGGTAATAATCAAACTCTATCAACCTGTATCAATTGTTTGAGTTTTTTTTTTTTAGACCGTTTGGCAATTTTTTTTAAGATTTTTTTTATAAATTGGATTTATGTTTTGTTTTATTGACTAATTTTCTATTTTTATATCAGTGTTTACACGGTTAACCATTCATGGGGTAACCCCTTTTCGAAATATAAAGAAGTTTCCATCGAATTAGATCTGTATTAAAGGATCAAACAAACAAATGAAATTGAGAAAGTATGTACATACATTTCATATTCTATTTATATCGATAAAAAAAAGAGATATAGGTGGATTCCTTTATATTAAGATATTTCACTTGTACTTTATACATTACAATAACCATAATGGCTAGTATGGTAGAAAGAGATCAGATCTCTTTCTACCATACTAGCGGGCCCCTTAGGCTACTACTACTGAGTCTAAGGCATTCCTTTCATTTAAGACGAGAAATTTAAATCCTTTTTTCTTTGTTTTTTTCATTGATAGTAAAATTGTATTCAAATTAATCATTTTTACTAACTGTTTTTACGTAAATTATAAGCAAAAAAGCAGTAGGAATGAGAATGAAGAGTGCAGTAGCAATAAATGCAAGAATATTTACTTCCATAATTTAATCGGTTATTATTATTATTTTTTTTATTATATCTCGGGATTTAATCCCATAGAGATGAGAAATCTTTCGCTTGTAAACTCACTCAGATTAATTAGATTTCGATGATATCGAATGAAAGAAATATCATGAATAACAATAGCGGAGCTATGAAATCGACTCATCGTCAAGAATTTAATAGTATAACATAGGAAGATCCTTTATCCACACCGAATACATAATGAGATACCCGATCCAATCAAAAAATATTTATTTATTTTTCCCCGCTTTCTTTTCTAAAACCTAGTACTTTACTTTACTTTACTTGTCCAATCATCTGATGAAGTATCATAAAAAACCCTTTGTACTTCGATTGTTTACAAAAAGAGTTTATAAAGAACCTTAAATAAACAATAGAAATAAAATAGAGAAAACAAGTACGAAGTTCAATTTGAAATTTGAAAAAAATTTTAAGGGTCTATCGTCTTTTTGGAAAACAAATAAGGGGAGTGTGATAAAGACGAGTCCCAGTAAAAAAACTAAAATATTCCAAAAAATTTAAATTTTCTTACGAGTTTTTTCTTCAACATCGGCTCTAATCTTTAAAAAGAGCATATTCATTAGGGAAGACTTTTTTTATCTTTATTTTTTTAATATCCTATTTCCTTGGTTGGATTCGAACTTTTTTCAATTCCTTGAATTCATAGAAATAAAAGTATACATAGGTACTCTTGGCAAACGTATTATACGCCATCCTATTCCATTTTCCTACACGAGTTAATGGAAGATCAATTGACAAAAAGCAGAAACCCCGTACAGTATCTCTTTCTTGAAGTGTTGAATGCTCTCAATAATTATCCTAATTTACATATGTCTCTCTACCATCCATTGGGGCTAGTTAAAATAATGGAAATACCCCTTTCTTTCGCTTGATGAAAAAAAAAAAAGAAAAAGATAAATGAAACCTTTTTGATCCCCTTGCCCAGAAACAAAAAGGGGAGTGGATGTCTTTTTTTATTGAATTCGCCGGGACTGACGGGGCTCGAACCCGCAGCTTCCGCCTTGACAGGGCGGTGCTCTGACCAATTGAACTACAATCCCATGGAAATCAAGTGGGTAGCTTCCATATTCCTTCTTATGATTTCATTTTAATCATTTCAATTTGAGATTCAAATTAGTGTTTTGTAACAAATAAAGTATCAAGTGATATATTGATATCTATATGGATATCTCTTTAGTGAGAGCAAGACGGATTGCTGGTAATCCTTGCATTATTATCAAATCGATTGATAATCTATTTTTTATTTATAAAAAATAGATTGTTTTATCGACTCTGTTCATTAAAGTTTATATTTAAAGGATCCATATCGGGATCCTTAGCAAGATCAAGATCGGAATTTTTTTATGGAAACAAAAAAGGAACTAGACACAAGAAATAAAGAAAAAAGTAAAGTCGAAATATACCCCGAAATTTTACTTTTTTCTTACCCCTTCTCTGTCATTTAGGCAAAACAAAAAGGGTTATTTAGACAGCGAATTTTTGGGCCGAGCTGGATTTGAACCAGCGTAGACATTTTGCCAACGAATTTACAGTCCGTCCCCATTAACCGCTCGGGCATCGACCCAG